AGAAATATATGAATCGAATGAAACTCAAAAAGATTCGATAATTACTAATCAGATAATTAACGAATCATCCGTTCAAATTCGACTTATGGATTGGTATTCATTGACGGAAAAAAAAATGAAAAATCTGACTGATAGAACAAGTGCAATTCTAAATCAAATAGAAAAAATTCCAAAAGACAAGAAAAAAAGATTTCTAATCTCAGAAACAAATATTAGTCCTAATAATAATAAAATAAGCTATGATGCCAAAAGATTAGGATCCTCAAAAAATTTTTGGCAAATATTAAAAATAAAAAATGCTCAATTAGTCCGTAAAGAACATTATTTTATAAAAATTTTTATTGAAAAAATATGCATAGCTATCGTTCTATGTATAGGTATTATTAATATTCTCAGGAAAAGAATTCATAAAACAAATTCAAATACAATTCGTTTTATTTCGACTATTTTAAAGTTACTTTCTATAAAGTTACTTTCTAATAGTAATATGATTAATAAGATTAAGAAATCAAAGATTTTTTGTAATTTACCCTCCTTGTCTCAAATATATGTATTTTACAAATTATCACAAGACCAAGTTATTAACTTATACTTAGATAAGTTAAGATCCGTTCTTCAATATTACAGAAATTACCGAACATCTCTTTTTCTTAGAAATCAAATAAAAGATTATTTTAGAACACAAAGAAATTTTGTAATGAATCGCTCGAAAATTTGGTTAAAGGATCATTATCAATACGATTTATCTCAGATTAGATGGTTCAGATTAATAATACAAAAATGGCGAAATAAAATAAATCAACACTGTATAACTCACAATAAAGATTTAAACAAATGGGATTCATATGAAAAAGACCAATTAATTCATTACGAAAAAAAAAAGAATTTTCATTTTAAAGCAGACTCATTACTAAATCAAAAAGAAAAATTTAAAAAACACTATAAATATAATTTTTTAGCATATAAATCTATTAATTATGAAGATAAGAAGAACTCATACGTTTATGAATCACCATTACAAATAACTAATAACCAAGAGGTTTTTTATAATTACAACACACGTAAACGCAATTTCTTTTATATGCTGGAAGGTATTCCTATCAATCATTATCTAGGAAAAGATGATATTATGGATATGGAGAAAAATCCGGATAAAAAAGATTTTGATTGGGGAATTCTCAATTTTTGTTTTAGAAAGAAAGTTGATATTAAGCCCTGGATCGATACAGGAAACAAGAGTAATAAAAATACTAAAACTGGAATTAATAATTATCAAATAATTGAGAAAATTGATACGAAAGATCTTTTTTATTTCACAATTCATCAAGATCAAGAAATCAACCCATCCAATCAAACCAATCAAAAAAAAACCTTTTTTGGTTGGTTTGATTGGATGGGGATGAACAAAGAAATACTAAACCATTCCATCTCAAATCCGGAACTTTGGCTATTTCAAAAATTTGTGGTACTTTACGGTGTATATAAGATTAAGCCCTGGATCATCCCAATCAAATTAATTTTTTTTAATTTTAATAGAAATGTTAGTAAAAATAAAAACATCAACAGAAAGAAAAAGGGGAGTCTTTTTATATCATCGCATGAAAAAAAATCTCTTGAATTAGAGAATCAAAATCAAGAAGAAAAAGAATTCGAGGGCCAAGGGGCCCTTGGATCAGTTGTTTGCTCCAACCACGAAAAAGATATTGAAGAAGATTATGGGGAATCAGATTCAGACATGAAAAAACGTAGAAAGAAAAAGAAATACAAGAGTAACACGGAAGCAGAGCTTGATTTCTTCCTAAAACGGTATTTACGTTTTCAATTAAGATGGGATGATTCTTTAAATCAAAGAATAATCAATAATATCAAAATATATTGTCTTCTGCTTAAACTAATGAATCCAAAAGAAATTATTATATCCTCTATTCAAAGGGGAGAAATGAGTCTAGATATTCTGATGATCCAAAAAGATTTAACCCTTATAGAATTGATGAAAAAGGGAATATTTATTATTGAACCACTCCGTCTGTCTGGAAAAAATGATGGACAATTTATTCTGCATCTAACAAAAAGCCTTTACTTTATTCATAAGAATAAACACCGAATTAATCAACGCTACCAACAAAAAAGCCGCGTTGATAAGAAGCATTTTGCTGAATCCATTTCAAGACATCAAAAGATGATTGGAAATAGAGACAAAAATCATTATGATTTACGCGTTCCTGAAAATATTGCATCCCCTGGATATCGTAAAGAGTCGAGAATTCTAATTTTTTTCAATTCGAAATATACAATCAATTTGAAATATACAAATAGTATTCATATAAATATAAACACAAAATTTTACAATAAGAATAACGTAAAAAACTATGGTCACGTTTTGGATGATAAAAGCAAACGTCCTGATAGAGATAAAAATAAACTAATTAAATTTAATTTGTTTCTTAATTTGTTTCTTTGGCTTTGGACCAATTATAAATTCGAGAACTTAACTTGTACCAATCGCTATTGGTTTGATACCAATAATGGTAAGCATTTTAGTATGGTAAGGATGCATATGTATCCACGATCGAAAACTGGTATATAAAAACAAAAAGATGCACACATAAAAAATACCTTTAAATTCAAAAAAGGAAAAATATCTTTAAATTAAAAAAAGGGGGGGAAGGGGAGAAGATTTTATGGTAAAAAGTTCATTCATTTCAATTATTTTACAAGAAGAAAAAGAACAAAACAGGGGATCCGTTGAATTTCAAGTAGTCAGTTTCACCAATAAGGTACAAAAACTTACTTCACATTTGAAATTACATAAAAAAGATTATTTATCTCAGAGAGGTCTACGGAAAATTCTAGGAAAACGCCAACGGCTGTTGTCTTATTTGTCAAAGAAAAATAGAGTACATTATAAAGAATTAATTAATCGGTTGGATATTCGAGAGTCAAAAACTTGTTAAGTTGAAGAGTCATTTTTGAATTATTTGATTTATTAGATCTTGAATTTTGATGAACTTCTTTTCGTTTTCATTAATTTATGGAAAAATGAATCGAGGAAAAACCTATGAATGTACCAGTTACAAGAAAAGATCTCATGATAGTCAATATGGGTCCCCACCATCCATCAATGCATGGTGTTCTTCGACTCATCGTTACTCTCGATGGTGAAGATGTTATTGACTGTGAACCAATATTAGGTTATTTACACAGGGGGATGGAAAAAATTGCGGAAAACCGAACAATTATACAATATCTGCCTTATGTAACACGTTGGGATTATTTAGCTACCATGTTCACAGAAGCAATAACTGTAAATGGACCAGAACAGTTGGGAAATATTCAAGTACCTAAAAGAGCCAGCTATATCAGAGTAATTATGTTGGAGTTGAGTCGTATAGCTTCTCATCTGTTATGGCTTGGTCCTTTTATGGCAGATCTTGGTGCACAGACTCCTTTCTTCTATATTTTCAGAGAAAGAGAATTAGTATATGATCTATTCGAAGCTGCTACCGGTATGAGAATGATGCATAATTATTTTCGTATTGGAGGGGTGGCGGCCGATCTACCTCATGGCTGGATAGATAAATGTTTGGATTTCTGCGATTATTTTTTAACGGGGGTTGCTGAATATCAAAAACTTATTACGCGAAATCCTATTTTTTTAGCGCGAGTTGAAGGAGTGGGTATTATTGGTGGAGAAGAAGCAATAAATTGGGGTTTATCAGGACCAATGCTACGAGCTTCCGGGATACAGTGGGATCTTCGTAAAGTTGATCATTATGAATATTACGACGAATTTGATTGGGAAGTCCAATGGCAAAAAGAAGGAGATTCGTTAGCTCGTTATTTAGTCCGAATCGGCGAAATGACAGAATCCATAAAAATTATTCAACAGGCTCTGGAAGGAATTCCGGGGGGGCCCTATGAGAATTTTGAAATCCGACGTTTTGATAGAAAAAGAGATCCAGAATGGAATGATTTTGAATATCGATTCATTAGTAAAAAAACTTCTCCCACCTTTGAATTGCCGAAACAAGAACTTTATGTGAGAGTCGAAGCCCCAAAGGGAGAATTAGGAATTTTTCTGATAGGGGATCAGAGCGCTTTTCCTTGGAGATGGAAAATTCACCCACCGGGTTTTATCAATTTGCAAATTCTTCCTCAGTTAGTTAAAAGAATGAAATTGGCTGATATTATGACAATATTAGGTAGCATAGATATCATTATGGGAGAAGTTGATCGTTGAAATGATAATTGATACAACCGAAGTACAAGATATCAATTCTTTTTACAGATTGGAATTCGTAAACGTAAAGGAGGTTTATGGAATTATATGGGCACTTGTCCCTATTTTTACTCCTGTATTGGGAATCACAATAGGCGTATTAGTAATTGTGTGGTTAGAAAGAGAAATATCCGCAGGGATACAACAACGTATTGGACCTGAATACGCCGGTCCTTTGGGAATTCTTCAAGCTCTAGCAGATGGAACAAAACTACTTTTCAAAGAGAATCTTCTTCCATCTAGAGGGGATACTCGTTTATTCAGTATCGGACCATCCATAGCAGTCATATCAATTTTACTAAGCTATTCAGTAATTCCCTTTAACTCTCACCTTGTTTTAGCTGATCTAAATATTGGGGTTTTTTTATGGATTGCTATTTCAAGTATTGCCCCCATTGGACTTCTTATGTCAGGATATGGATCAAATAATAAATATTCCTTTTTGGGTGGTCTACGAGCTGCTGCTCAATCGATTAGTTATGAAATACCATTAACTCTATGTGTGTTATCAATATCTCTACGTGCGATTCGTTGAAACATAAAATTTTTCCCGTCCTTTTCTTTCTAGGATAAGGGGTTGAATTAATTGAATAGATATCTTCATTTTTTTATTCATTATTCAGATTGATGAACTAAATTAGATAGTTATATGAGTGAAAAAAAACAGCTTATATATTCGCAGGAAAAATATTGAGTCTCCTTTCCTATGTACAAGAATAAAACGAAAATAAATATAAGCACAAGGAGCCATTCATTTACCCCAAGATTGGTTGATTAGTCATCCTGGCTTGAAGCGGGCTCAAAAGATCAACTGTATTGAGTTTTTACTATCGTTTGTATGTATTACCATACATGAGATATGTATTACCATAATATAATGGAGGATTGCGCAAAACTGAGTGGATGGTTAGGAACACCAAGATACACAAAGGATTAGTAATGGAGATTATGTAAATTACCCAAGGGAGATTCAGCATAACATAATATAAAAAGAATACTAATTGGGGCTTTAAATTGGTAGAAATGATCAGGCCGTACTCCCCATAATTCCGATCCAGAGTATGCTCCTATCCGCCGATTAAAGAAATGACTATGAGGAACGAAATAATCCTTTACTTTATAAGCCCCCCCCTTTTTATTTTTTCTCAGAAAGAAGAATAGGAACGAAAAAAAAAAATAGAAAAAATGCAATTACAATAAAAATACAATAAAAATGATATTTTTTTTTCTTTACTATACCCATTCGTCTATATCCATATTCATAGAGATAGAATTCATGTCATAATTTAATTCCTAAACCCTAATTCTTTGTCGTAATCAAAAACGATGGGTTGAACTATCTATTGATATTTCTACAAGGAGTATTTTATTGAAGGATTAAGTTATTACTCAACAAAGAAGATTAAAATTCTTAAAGGATGAGATCAATTCAGAAGTACTTTTTTTTATTTATTATTATATTTATTATTATATAATATTATTTTTTTATTTATTATTATATTTATTATTATATAATATTATAACAGACAGAATTCCGCTGGTCTAATTCGGGGCCGTCCGATAGATTTTGATCCTATCTATCCTACAAACATATCAAGATAAATAATACAATCCGGTCCTTAGATTTATTTATGGCCCCCTAGGAGCCGTATGAGGTGAAAATCTCATATACGGTTCTGTAATAGCGATGGGAACAGTGATGTTATCATCGACTATGATTATCTAACAGTTCAAGTACAGTTGATATAATTGAGGCGCAGTCAAAATATGGTTTTTGGGGTTGGAATTTGTGGCGTCAACCTATAGGGTTTATAGTTTTTCTAATTTCTTCCCTAGCAGAATGCGAGAGATTACCTTTTGATTTACCAGAAGCAGAAGAAGAATTAGTAGCCGGTTATCAAACCGAATATTCAGGTATCAAATTTGGTTTATTTTATGTTGCGTCCTACCTAAACCTATTAGTTTCTTCATTATTTGTAACAGTTCTTTACTTGGGCGGTTGGAATATCCCTATTCCATACATACCCGTTCTTGAGCTTTTTGAAATAAATAAAGCCAGTGGAGTTTTTGGAACGACAATTGGTATCTTTATTACGTTGTCTAAAACTTATTTGTTCCTCTTTATTCCTATCACAACAAGATGGACTTTACCTAGGTTAAGAATGGACCAACTATTAAATCTTGGGTGGAAATTTCTTTTACCTATCTCTCTTGGTAATCTATTATTAACAACTTCTTTCCAACTCCTTTCCCTGTAAAGTAATACTATATTCATGACTTGTCTCAAACAAGAGAAAGAAACAAACATAAAATTATTCATAAATATTCACAATATGTTCCCTACGGTAACTGGATTCATGAATTATGGTCAACAAACAATACGAGCTGCGGGGTACATTGGCCAAAGTTTCATGATCACCTTATCCCACGCAAATCGTTTACCCGTAACTATTCAATATCCTTATGAAAAATTAATCACATCGGAGCGTTTCCGTGGTCGAATTCATTTTGAATTTGATAAATGCATTGCTTGTGAAGTATGTGTTCGTGTATGTCCTATAGATCTGCCGGTTGTTGATTGGAAATTGGAAACCGATATTCGAAAGAAACGATTGCTTAATTACAGTATTGATTTTGGAATCTGTATATTTTGTGGAAACTGCGTTGAGTATTGCCCAACAAATTGTTTATCAATGACTGAAGAATATGAGCTTTCTACTTATGATCGTCACGAATTGAATTATAATCAAATTGCTTTAGGCCGTTTACCAATGTCAGTAATTGACGATTATACAATTCGAACAGTCTTTAATTCGCCTCAAATAAAAAATGAATAAACCTTTTGATTAAATTTTGATTAAATAAAGAATAATTGAAAACGACTAAGGCTCCGTTTTAATCTAAAGGAACGAGGCTTCTTTAGTTTTGCATTGATTTGATTGGTTGGTGAAAATGACAGCTTAATTTAATATATCCCTAATTATTGCGAAATATAAAAATAGAGTGTCGAACTACTCTTTCGGATAAAGAATGAGCTTAGTCCAATAATTGTACCTACGTCAATTCACACCCCTTCGGATTTAATTCCATTAGAAAATATCATAAAAATTTTTTCCTGGTCGGGTCAATAAGGTCATGAAAAAAAAATTCGATTTATTTTTCTCTTATTTTACGTACAATGGATTTGCCTGGACCAATACATAATTTTCTTTTAGTTTTTC